TGTCATTATCATTGTAGAGAATCCCTGTGTTCTTTTCCACATATTTATTTCATTGATATCCCAACCAGCCTTTTACTCTTTTTTTACTCTTTTTTTAATCTTATATCATATAAAAATAATAGACTATTCTTATATATGTAGATATGTAGTGACGAAGTATGAAACCATAAAAAACGAGTAGTTGCCGGGAATTCTCAAATAGAACAGGACGCCTTTTTTTTAAGATAATTGCTCATTTTTACCGAATTGTTGTACATTTCAATCTACGTTAGGTATTCTACGTTGAAATACGAGTGTCAGTCATTAACTACATATACACATATAGTCATATATGTATTACTATTATGTATTACAAATTAGAATAAAATCACAAAAAAAAAGAAGGAGGACCTAAAATGCGAAATCTAAAAACATACCTTTCCGTGGCACCTGTAGTAAGTACTCTATGGTTTGGTTCTTTAGCAGGTTTATTGATAGAGATCAATCGGTTATTTCCAGATGCGTTAATATTCCCCTTTTTTCATTATAGTAAGTGAGACGTGAAAGGGGTGAATAAAATCAGAGCTATAATAAAAAATCTTTGACTAATACTTTTTTAAATTTTTTTCTAATAAATAAAAAAATTTAAATAAATAAAAGCGGATTCACCCTAGTCAAACTACGAACTCAGGGTTTCGAGACCAAAAAGAAATTATAATAGTGTGAAAAATAAAAAGCAATACTTATAATAACAATATCATACAAGAGAATTCAATGAAAAATTAAATATTGTACAGCAATTATAAGTATAAAGTTAGAAATCATTATATTACTTATTATTACTATATTGATAGATTGCAAGGAAATCCTTCATAATCAGATTTCACTTTAGCAACGTCTATTTTTTCTTTCTTCTTCGCTTCGGAAAATGGAAAAAGAGAACGGTTGAGTCAATCAAAAATCCAAAGGAGGTTCATGGCCAGGGGTAAAGATGCTCGAGTAACGATTATTTTGGAATGTATCTCTTGTGTTCGAAGCCGCGTTAATAAGGAATCACCGGGCATTTCCCGATATATTACTCAAAAAAATCGACATAATACGCCTAGTCGATTGGAATTGAGAAAATTCTGTACTTCTTGTTACAAACATACGATTCATGGGGAGATAAAGAAATAGATCTAATCGACCGCTTGCGCGTCCGCCTTGCTTTCCAAAGAAGATGAAAAACTACATATTTTTTATACCAATTTTTTTATATTAATATTCTTTTATTTATAGAAAAAAATAGAAAACGGATCTTATATTTAGTTAAATATAAAATAAACTCTCCTTTTTTTAATTTGAAATCATTTCTGATTCAATCAAAATAGAATTAGGATTTTCAAGACAAGGACTAGAACCCAATGGCTAAATCCAAGCGGCTCCTTCTTAAATTTAAGCGATCTTTTCGTAGGCGTTTGCCCCCGATACAATCGGGGGATCGAATTGATTATAGAAATATGAGTTTAATTAGTCGATTTATTAGTGAACAAGGAAAGATATTATCTAGGCGAGTGAATAGATTAACCTTAAAACAACAACGATTAATCACTATTGCTATAAAACAAGCTCGTATTTTATCTTTGTTACCTTTTCTTAATAATGAGAAACAATTTGAAAGAAATGAGTCAACTTCTAGTTCTAGAACTACAGACCTTAGAATTCAAAATAAATAAGTTTGCTCTTCAATTGAATCAAAAAAAACTTCAATCCGACTTCAAATGCGCATTGATATTTTGTTCAAAAATTTGAAAAATAAATCCTTTTTTATTGAACGTGTTTATTTATTGTGACGACTTTATCATAATTTATCATAATTTTAAGATATCCTATATTTTTTATACGAATTTCTACTCTACCTTCTCAAATTCACTCATCGGAGAAACATTACACTGGATTCCTCGCAATCTCTTTATCTTCTTTTAAGATCTCGTTGTAAATCATATAAAGACAATTCCTATTTAATATAGCAATCTGTGCAAGTATTTTACGATTAAGAAGCAAGCGCCCCTTATACAGATTGTGTATTAATCGACTATAACTATAGTATAGTTTATTGGTTCGAATTACTGCATTTATCCGAGTAATCCACAAACGACGAAAATTTCTCTTTTGCCTACCCCTATCTTGATGAGCCGAAACCAAAGCTCTTATTTTCTGTTGAATAATAGTCCGAGAAAGTCTTGAGCGAGCCCCTTGAAAACTTGCTGCAAATAAACGAATTTTGGTTCTACGTCTTCGGGCAATATATCCTCGTTTAATTCTAGTCATTGAATAAATGAAACTTTGGTGAATAACTAATAGATTTCTTTTCTTTCAGTTATTTCCTTTATCTTTCCTAATTTATTAATAACAAAACGGATTCTTCCAATGTATAAAAAAAAAATTCCAATGTCTTTTGCTACTATAACCTTCCTGACCACGATTATTTCTAGGCTTTTCGCCTCGAAATAAGAAATTATATTGATACTAGATATCAAAAACATAGTAAATAAAATAGGTATAGTGGTTTCCTTCGTTTTTATGGTTGCTTATTAACGGTGAGGTCCTCTCTATACACCGGAGCCTCCTCCCTCATTTCATCAATCTTATTGTTAACTTGTACAGTTTACACCTTTTGGCTCTACCCATTATTATCCAGTAATAGGTTTTTCACAAAAAGACCAACCTATACAGTAACGGTATTTTTTTTATTATGAGGATTAGCTGAGTAGCTGACCTTGTTAGTCCGTTCTTGTAGGAGTCAAGAATTAAGGGTATAATCTTTTTGCTTTTTAAATAGTATTTCCCTGCTTAATCAATACCATTTTCTATCAATGGGGAATTCCTTCTCATCTTAAATTATAAGTGTAAATGATTGGATTTGTACCAATGTCAACCATAAATTAATTTGATAGCGCAATAGAAGGAAAGTATATGCTAGATTTTTAAAATATTTTCCTTTTTAGTTTTAGTATAGTGACGGGTCTTCTTACATTCTCTCCCATATCACTATTTCTCATTACTTATACTTAATTCATTTTGATTTTTGCGTAGTCCATGATCTGAACGAGTCACACATACACCCTAGTACACGTTCCTCGTCGCTGAGGACATCCTCCAAGAGCGGGGGATTTGGTGACCTTTTTAATTGGCTGGCGTGTGTTTCTAATAAGTTGTTTAATAGTTGGCATGTTGACTCATATAACAGAATGGGATGGTTTAGATCGATCCTAACCGGATAATTATGAATCCTTTTTTATTGAATCTATTAACTCCAGTAAGAAGGTAAAATATCACATTATATACTTTTACTTTCGTAAAATCTATCTTATTTTTATTAAACCGCTACAAGATCAACAAGTCCGTGAGTTTGGGCTTCTATTGCTGACATAAAAACATCTCTTTCCATATCTTCGGAAACAACCCATAAGGATTTGCCCGTTCTTTGTACATAAACCTTTGTGAGGGTTTCGCGCAGCGTCAGTAGTTCTTCTGCTTCCAAGATAAAATCTCCCGTCGATGCCTGATAAAAAGAACTAGAAGGTTGATGGATCATTACCCTGATGAAATAACAGAATAAATTATTATTCTAGCGTGAAAGAATAATATTAATCTACTCAAACTATATAAAAAAGATAAATTTGAGGAACCGTACGAGCATCTTTTCCATATTGCATACGGCTCCATAATGGATTAACTTTATTTACCTTAAATTGAAGAAATATAAAATTATATTGGTTATCATATTCATATAGGTAAATGATCCACTAACCACCCTTCTTTTTGGAGTAGTTAAAAAAATACTACGATGGTTCCGTTGCTTTATATATTAATTTCCTCCATGATTTAGCAATCCCAAAGTTTTTTTTTGTATTCTTTCTGAATACTATATTGTTAAGAGTTTTTTGGTGTGAAAACAAAAAAGTTTGTGACGCTCAAAAGTTTCTCCTACTATATCAGATAAAATAGGAAATGCCCTTTATCTCATACTACTCTTTCGATACATAAGTTAATTATTTTTAAAATAAAAAAAAAACTAATAATAATTTAATATCGAATTCAAAGTGCCATGCTATTATTACTTAATAGTCCTATTTCATATATCGCGAAGGCATAGTCTTGTTTTCTTTTTTTTATCTCAAATAAAAAACTCAGTGGCGCTAAGCGTGCGGGAATGCTAGACGTTTGGTAATTTCTCCTCCGACCAGAATAAAGGATCCCATTGAGGCGGCTAATCCTATGCATATTGTTTGTACGTCTGGTTGCACAAATTGCATAGTATCATAAATACCTAATCCAGGTATTACCCATCCACCAGGAGAGTTTATAAACAAATACAGATCTTTGGTATCATCCTCTATACTGAGATATACCATAAGACTAATAAGTTGATTTGATATCTCGGTATCCACATCTTGTCCTAAAAAAAGAAATCTTTCTCGATAAAGTCGGTTGAGTGGGCTAAAATTGTATTCCCTCGGAACCGTACATGCATCTTTTAATGCATACGGTTCAATACACCTCGCGAAAAAAAAGAATCAATGTATCAATGTGTAGATTCTAGTTTTTTTAGAAATAAAAATTCACTAAACTTTTCGTACTAACTTCTTATTGATGTATTCTTTACACTTTACATCAGAATTTAATCCAAATTACAATGTAATTTTCTTGTTCCTGAATGGTCCTCTTGAATTCTTTTAGGTTTATGCTCTACTCCGAGTAAAGATCTAACCGGTTTTGATTTGTATATATAGGCCAAATACCTAACTACTACTTCTTTTTGCTACGATTTTTTTTTTTATTAAAAATTTTTTCATGTCTCTCCCCAAATCTAATATTCAATGCATTCATCATATTACTCAATTTATTAACAGTTTGAGATCACTTGTGTTTTTATATTATAAATATAATAAAATATTATATTAACTAGAAATCATAGATATATTATATATTAACAATTGGTTTTTTCTAAACGGAGCCTGCTGAATATTTCCTTTTATTGTTCGAACCAAAACAACCATAAATAAGTCTAATTGCTAATATTAATCTGTATAGCCCCTAATAAATAGAATTTTTTCTACTTTTCATTTCACGCTCCAAATTTTTGATGATTGAATCAATCTTTCTTGGGCGAAAGAGAGGATATCTCAATCGGGTAAGAGAACGGGGAAATACCATATAACCAAATAGATCTGACAAGTCGCACTATACGTCAACCCACGATGCATCTTCTTCTCCAGGATTTCGAAAAGGTACTTTTGGAACACCAATAGGCATTAAACGAAAGAAAAATTAAGTACTATATTTCACTTTAATGTGAAAGCGTAAAAATGTATTTATTGTCTTACGAATATTTTCTCCATAGATTAAAAAAATAATAAGTTCCTAAATAAAGTAAGACAGAATGAATAAAAGAAATTTTTTACAAATAGGTATTTTTCCGTGGGATGATGAACAAATATAGATGCAGTTAATCATATAAAAAACTATCACCGGCCCACCATTGCGTATTTGTACTTATCGGGTGTAGAATAAATCTGCTTCTTTTTCTTCCTAGGAACAAAAGAATTCTTTTTTTTTTTTTATAGATAGATATTCTTACTAAAAGAATAGAACAAATTTGAATCCTTTCCTCAAGATAATCCACTAAAAACTTAAAGTAAGGTCTATAGTATAGTTTTTTTACAGTGCAATAAAGTTACATAGCGGCTATTTTTAATTGAAAAAAGGGAGTATTTTTATGGGTTTGCCTTGGTATCGTGTTCATACGGTTGTATTGAATGATCCCGGCCGTTTAATTTCTGTCCATATAATGCATACCGCTCTGGTTGCTGGTTGGGCCGGGTCCATGGCTCTATACGAATTAGCGGTTTTTGATCCTTCTGACCCTGTTCTTGATCCAATGTGGAGACAGGGTATGTTCGTTATACCCTTTATGACTCGTTTAGGAATAACCAATTCCTGGGGCGGTTGGAATATCACAGGGGGGACTCTAACAAATCCGGGTATTTGGAGTTACGAAGGTGTGGCTGGTGCACATATTGTGTTTTCTGGCTTGTGCTTTTTAGCAGCTATTTGGCATTGGGTGTATTGGGATCTAGAAATATTTTGTGATGAACGGACAGGGAAACCCTCTTTGGATTTGCCCAAGATCTTTGGAATTCATTTATTTCTCTCAGGGGTGGCTTGCTTTGGTTTTGGCGCATTTCATGTAACAGGATTGTATGGTCCCGGAATATGGGTATCCGATCCTTATGGACTAACGGGGAGGGTACAAGCTGTAAATCCAGCGTGGGGTGTGGAAGGTTTTGATCCTTTTGTTCCGGGAGGAATTGCTTCTCATCATATTGCAGCAGGAACTTTGGGCATATTAGCGGGTCTATTCCATCTTAGTGTACGTCCGCCCCAACGTCTATACAAAGGATTACGTATGGGAAATATTGAAACCGTCCTTTCCAGTAGTATCGCTGCTGTCTTTTTTGCAGCTTTTGTAGTTGCTGGAACTATGTGGTATGGCTCAGCAACTACCCCGATTGAATTATTTGGTCCCACTCGGTATCAATGGGATCAAGGCTATTTCCAACAAGAAATATATCGAAGAGTTAGTGCAGGGTTAGCTGAAAAGCAAAGTTTATCTGAAGCTTGGTCTAAAATTCCCGAAAAATTGGTTTTTTATGATTACATCGGCAATAATCCTGCAAAAGGGGGATTATTCAGAGCGGGTTCAATGGATAGCGGGGATGGAATAGCTGTAGGTTGGTTAGGACACCCTATCTTTAAGGATAAAGAAGGTCGTGAACTTTTTGTACGTCGTATGCCTACTTTTTTTGAAACATTTCCGGTTGTTTTGGTAGACGGAGACGGAATTGTTAGAGCCGATGTTCCTTTTAGAAGGGCAGAATCTAAATATAGTGTCGAACAAGTAGGTGTAACGGTTGAGTTCTATGGCGGTGAACTCAATGGAGTCAGTTATGGTGATCCTGCTACTGTGAAAAAATATGCTAGACGCGCTCAATTGGGGGAAATTTTTGAATTAGATCGTGCTACTTTGAAATCCGACGGTGTTTTTCGTAGCAGTCCAAGGGGTTGGTTTACTTTTGGACATGCTTCTTTTGCTCTGCTCTTCTTCTTCGGACACATTTGGCATGGCGCTCGAACCTTGTTCAGGGATGTTTTTGCTGGTATTGACCCGGATTTGGATGCTCAAGTGGAATTTGGAGCATTCCAAAAACTTGGAGACCCTACTACAAGAAGACAAGTAGTCTGATACAATAGATATATATTTTTTGTATTTCGTTTTTTGATATAGACTACCAAAAAAGCTTGATTTGAATCTTTGACTCTTGTCTTGCTCTTTCTTTATCCGGAAGACGATCTCAAATAAACAGGTATGGAAGCTATAATTGTAAATTACGCTCGAATCTATGGAAGCTTTGGTTTATACATTCCTCTTAGTTTCAACTCTAGGAATAATTTTTTTCGCTATCTTTTTTCGAGAACCGCCTAAAGTTCCAACTAAAAAAACAAAATAATTTTTCTGTATCTCAATTGAAAGTAATGAACCTTCCAAAATTGGAAGGCTCATTACTTCAACTAGTCCCCGTGTTCCTCGAAAGGATCTCTTAGTTGTTGGGAGGGTTGCCCAAAAGCAGTATATAAGGCGTACCCAGTAAAACTTACAAGTAAACCAGATAGAAAGATGGCAACTAATGTAGCTGTTTCCATTTTTAGATAATTTCAAGACCACAATGGTCTATGCTAAGATCATTTATTTACAACTGAATGGTATACAAAGTCAACAGATCTCAATCAATATAAAATAGGATTTATGGCTACACAAACCGTTGAGGGTAGTTCTAGATCTGGTTCAAGACGAACTAGTGTCGGGGCTTTATTGAAACCGTTGAATTCAGAATATGGTAAAGTAGCTCCTGGGTGGGGAACTACTCCGTTAATGGGTATTGCAATGGCTTTATTTGCCATATTCTTGTCTATTATTTTGGAGATTTATAATTCTTCTATTTTACTGGATGGAATTTCCATGAATTAGATTCTATTAAGTTAACTAGCTGTTCAAGCTAAGGTGGACCCTTTATTTTTTTCCCATTCCATATTTAATTTGGCAGTTCGACCGTGAAATTTCTTTGTTTCTGTATTTCCGGAATATGAGTGTGTGACTTGTAAGAATGAATCCTATAGATAGTACAGAGGTAGATCTGTGATCTTGATAGAGATGATTTTATTTCGTCAGATATTCTCATTATATGCTCGTATCTGAAGCACGGAATATATATAATATTACAAAGTATTTAGAACTATGATTCATACTTAATATTCAGACTTCGTGGCCGGCTTTACACATCTTTTTTAAACTCTTGTTTATGCTTATTTTGATCAAAATCCAAGGATACCTTTGGATTTTTAGTCATTATCTCTATTCATTGAATAAATGATGATCCAATGGTTCTTACTCACGGAATTTGCGGGCTTAGTTTGACAGGGTTTTATTGACTCATCGTGGTTCTAATATGAACCTGAGGTTGTAATTCATTCATAGGTCTTAACAAGAGAATTCCTATCAATAATAAGGAAAACCGTCCTAAAGTCTCATTACACACAAAAAAAATAAAAAAAAGAAAAATAGGAAATTATAGAAGATTCAAGAGGCCTCAACATATAAATGAAGGAGCCGACTTGATACGTTGGCATTATAACCACAATAAATAACTTTCGGGTTTTTTTCGTTCGTATCGTCAGAAAAGAGTGAATTGTACAGTACAATTAGGTAGTTTCAAACACGTATCGGATAGAATTTTATATTCTGGTCTTTATGTTCGAGCCGTACGAGATGAAATTCTCATATACGGTTCTCAGAGGGGAGTACTTTGGTTTACCTATCTCAATAAAATCTATGATTGGTTCGAAGAACGTCTTGAGATTCAGGCAATTGCTGATGATATAACTAGTAAATATGTTCCTCCTCATGTCAACATATTTTATTGTCTAGGAGGAATTACGCTTACTTGTTTTTTAGTACAAGTAGCTACAGGGTTTGCTATGACTTTTTATTATCGTCCGACAGTTACGGATGCTTTTGCTTCTGTTCAATATATAATGACTGAAGCTAACTTTGGTTGGTTAATCCGATCTGTTCATCGATGGTCAGCAAGTATGATGGTACTCATGATGATCCTACACGTATTTCGTGTGTATCTCACGGGGGGCTTTAAAAAACCTCGTGAATTGACTTGGGTTACCGGTGTGGTTTTGGCGGTATTGACCGCATCTTTTGGTGTAACTGGTTATTCCTTACCGTGGGACCAAATAGGTTATTGGGCTGTAAAAATTGTAACAGGTGTGCCAGAAGCTATTCCTGTAATAGGGTCGCCCGTGGTAGAGTTATTGCGCGGAAGTGCTAGTGTGGGACAATCCACTTTGACTCGTTTTTATAGTTTACACACTTTTGTATTACCTCTTCTTACTGCCGTATTTATGCTAATGCATTTCCTAATGATACGGAAGCAAGGTATTTCTGGCCCTTTATAGAAAGTCTCTCATAGCTAGCTATTTGTAATCAATCATTCATTACTTCGGGAAGAAACAAAAGTATTTTATTGCTACAAATATGGATTATTGATAAGAATAAGACATGTATTTGGATATTTCTCTTCAGCTCTACAAAAATAGATAAGTTTATTATTTATTTTTTTTATTCGACACTCATAGTTGAAGTGAATTTTTGTAAGATTAAATGGATTATGGGAGTGTGTGACTTGAACTATTGATCGGGCTGTGCAGAATATATATTTTTATCTGCCACATTTGAATTCCCAACCAAAAATGTGTCTTTGTTCCAACCAGCGTGAAAGCCCCATACAGAAGTACAGGCTGGTTCGTTTGAAGAGAATCTTCTTTTTCTATGATCAAACTTAATCATGTCATGTATGAACAGGCTCCGTAAGATCCAGTACAAAGAATAAGTGATGTGGCATAATTTTTC